TTACCCGAAGCTCATGTAGAGGCACCTACGGCAGGATCCGTCATCTTGGCAGGAATTCCTTTAAAATTGGGAACCTACGGGTTTTTAAGATTTTCAATACCCATGTTTCCCGAAGCGACACTTTGTTCCACTCCTTTCATTTATACTTCAAGCGCGATTGCTATAATATATACTTCCTTGACCACTTCAAGACAGATCGATCTTAAGAAGATCATTGCTTACTCCTCAGTAGCCCATATGAATCTGGTGACTATTGGTATGTTTAGTCGGGCGGCGGCCGTTAGGTCACCTATTTTGAGTTATGGACACACAAGGCCAAAACATGTGTGCCGGGCGTGCGATCCATCAACCTACTAGCAATGGGGGAGAAAACATAGCATGTCGCAACAAAAGCTTGATTCGAGGCGTCAGCAAAACAAAACACTGCCGTCTCTTTCAAAAACAAAAGCCCCTTAGCGCCCCGGGACGGGAGTGGGGGACGGCCCTGCGCGCAGGCAACAGCAGCACCGGCTCTACGAAGTCTGAATCGAATCTTTCTGTTGGCTTTCCCAATTCATTCGTGAATAAGAAAAAAAGGGCTAGAAGCGAGCGCTTCTAGCTGTTTCGCCTGCTTCTTATTATGGCGGCTATGTTGGCGTGGCGGAAATGAACGAAAAGCGATATGAACGTGCAATTTTCAAATCGATTGATAGATAGCCTGATCTGTTCTGATAGATCGAAAGAGTAGGAATGGATAGAGAGGGAATCCATCAATAATAAGGGGAAATCTCCTATTTTTATCTATTGATGAGACAACCATCTATTCTTGATCCATCAGAAAAAAATCGATATGTATCTGATGGAGTCTACTACATCGTACGTAGAACGCCCAAGCGCTTTTTAGGCCAGCTCAGTCAGTTCTCTTATCCATCGGTCCAATGCACTGGGCTCATCTCATGGAGGGAAAAGCCAAAATGCAGTTGTGTTGTTGTTCGCCGCCTCGACGCATTCCCCTCTCTCCCCGGCATCGTCCCACACAGAAAGAAAGAGCACAGAGCCCCGGCCCGACCTGTAGGTCCGCTAACGTAAAGCGAGGAGTTGAGCCCGAACTGGCAAACCGAAGTCACTTTCGGAACCATACTTCCTACAGCTAACACGTGTCCAGTTCAGCGGGAACGCGCAGCGCAAACGAACGTGAGCTGCTATACCAAATCCCCCGCTGGCCATCGGGGACCGAGTGGTAAAGCCATGATCCGCAGGGGAACGGATCACTCATTCTTCCATTGGGGACAGGTGCACGAACGACAACTCCAAACGTCACACATCCGTCGCCTACCTACCGTTTAGGTGGCACCAGCGAGATCCAGCTAAGGTAAGGAACTTCGTGTCGCGGCTGCTCCACTCCGCCACGGTCCCATGAACTGAACTTCGTTGCCTTCCCGCGCGCGAAGCGAATGGGCGCTGTGCTGTGGGTCAGTTTCGGGGCGGGGGGCAAATAGAGATCAGAAGAATGATTCATTTGGATCGACGAGCTTTTTCAGCCCCAAAACTAAGAATCAATGGAATGTCCGTCTATCCATGAATATCTATTCTATCTGTATATCTAGGGAATCTCTTTATACATATAAAATTATATTATGGCATGATATGATCGCCTAGCTGTAGCCGCAGCATATCAGCTGCGCTCAACATGCGGGATTTCTGTTGGATCAGATCTTTCGCTTTGACGGAAGCTTTTGGACCTAGCGAAAAGGACTTTAAGCCTTTGCGCAAGCAAGCGCGAGAGAAGCAAGCAAAGTAGAAGCTTTGCCAGAAGCAAGACGAGGAAGCGGAGTTGTCGTATAAGCCCCCCGACCGACTAAAATACAACAGTCGCGACCTACTTTGATTCAAAAGAAAGGCGAAGGGTTTGGCAACAAGCAAACGGCTTTCTATCAGAGTAGCAAGGGTTCCAAACCTGCCATATCCCTTAACTACTTAAGTACCAAAGGCTGCTTTCGGTTGGTTTCATAAGGGGGCTGTTCACTACAAGCTATCAGCGCTGCCTTAGATTGAACGTCGACTTATCTTATTGCCGTTCAATCTCTGGGGCGGGTTTCCGCTGAGAACGGAGTAGTGTTCGTGTCCAAAGGCGAACAACGCCCTAGCTTCTAGAGTTCGCTGCTTTTCCCAGGCCGGAGAAGAGCTTATACTGCTCGCCTTTGTTTGATATGTTCATTCAGTACCAATACAAACTCCAACTACACAAAAAAGGAAGGGCCGCTATAGAAGCTAAAAGTAGCCTATAGTAGAGTAGTCGGCCTAACAAAAGCGTCACGGCAACATCAAATTCCCCTTATGAATGTATCTAAAGTAGGGGGCTTAGGCCGCCCGCCTACCAATCAAAGAGGCTGAGAGTAAGCGTAAGCTCACCCGTAAGCTCTTCGAGCTTCCCTTCATTCGCTTCGCGGGAGCCGCACAGCACATAGCTGGAAGTCAGAGGGCCCATACTACCTGCCTAACCCCTCGCTCCGAGGGACCGTAGATCGGAAAGCGCCTTCTAAACCACCCCATTTATCCAAAAGAGAAGGGAAGGGGCCTATTTACTTGCATGACCCCTGCAGATTTTACCCTATCTACACCCGGAGCCAATCCCCTATCGGCCCTGCCGCCACGCCGCAGAACGGGAGCTCGTGTGGAACCTTTTATTTCTGGCGTAACAGCGGTGGAACGTAACAAAATATTACGGTCGCGTAACATAAGGGCCGGAGGTACGGTAAACTCGGCCAAAATATGACACCCAAGGGGCCGGGCGCGCACAATCCTATCCTATCCGAGTCCGAGTTTACCCCTTGCACTTCGGACAGCCGTCCGTAGCATCATAAGGAGGACCCCCCTTTCGAGGTAAAAAAACGGTACATAGGAGGCTGGTCTTTCTCAACGTGGCGTGGTGTATAGCACGCAAAACCTTTCGATACAAGAAGGGGCCGTTCACATGAAAGAAGAGAAGAAAGAAAGGAGTGATTCTCTTCTTTCTCTTTCTTGAGGGGGAAAGAGAAATAGGGTCTTATGGAGGGAGGGGGGGAAAGGATTGGGCCTACCTATCCCGATAGGACCTCATAAAGGAACGGGAGCTGTTGAGAGGTTCCATATTGCCGAGCCGAAGGGCAGCACTTCTGTACGTGATCGTAGTATGTCACGTCGTCTCGTCCCCGCAGCATTGAAGAGTACCTATGCACTATTTCCGGTTCACTGATAAGGAAGATAGAGTTGGGGTGGGGGTCTACGATGTGATACTCAAGTATGACCCGGGGAGATACATGCTAACTATGGGTAGGAAGCAGGAACCATTATGTAAATAATTTTAGGGAGTTACGGATCTCTTATACTACCATCGATCGACAGAACGGAACGACTAGAAAAAGAAGTGAAGTTAGAAAGCCGTATGATAGGCGGTAACTATCTTGTACGGTTCGGGGGGTAATCGGCGTACTCCGATCAGTGGGGGATAATTTTTGGCTCTATCGAACATACAGGGAATTGGAGGTAGCATTCTACCGATGTTAAGTCATGGACTGGTTCCTTCAGCCCTTTTTCTATGTGTTGGTGTTCTATATGACCGACATAAGACTCGACTTGTTAGATATTACGGAGGTTCAGTGAGCACCATGCCGAATCTCTCTACCATTTCCTTCTCTTCCACTTTGGCCAATATGAGTTCACCCGGTACTAGCAGCTTTATCGGGGAATTTCCCATCTTAGTAGGAGCTTTCCAAAGAAATAGCTTAGTAGCCACATTAGCAGCGCTTGGGATGATTTTAGGCGCGGCGTATTCCCTTTGGCTATATAATCGTTTGGTTTCTGGAAATTTAAAAGCCGATTTCCTCCATAAATTCTCCGATCCAAATGGCAGAGAAGTTTCTATATTTATACCCTTTCTTGTTGGAGGGGCGACCGTCCGTTGAACTACCAAAGAAAAAAGGGTAAACCAATGTGATCATGACATTGTAGGTGCTTGCGATGGGACGGATGCGACTTCCCTCAGTTGGTTTGGGTGGCATAGCCCGTTGCAGAAGTCCCCCCTTTTTTTGATCCATTTCTTTAGTGGGAGCCAAAGCTTTACTTTACTAAAAAAATAAGGCTCGCGCAGGGGCCGTTTTTTGGCTGAGCCGTATCTTGCTGGGTGGGACCGAGATAAAGAAAGGACGGGGGGCAACCATACATGGTACTTCTCGACCGTGTCTCCGAGGGACAGTTGAACGGGCGATTCATGAATGCAGCCGGGTTGGACGAGCCAATAACTCGAACGCGTTCGGTCTGTTTTTTGAGCAAGAATCACAGCGTTACCTTACCTTCACCATGATACGGACTCCAAGTTCTTAATGGCAGAGCACGAGGTGATTTATCATCAATATGATGATGGGAATGGAAACCAGAAGCACGACCGGGGTCTTCGTGGTCCAAGATAATAAAACCATCAATAACAGTAACGTAAGCATGAGACTTTTTGGTAGTACCGGTGAACCAGATGGCCGCGGCGATGGAATCTGGGACGGAGGACTCGTAGTATCTCTCTAGATCTGGCAAAGCGAAAGACCCCCTAACGTAATTCGAATGGGGGCTAACCTGACCGCTGAGCCCACCCTGGCCTCGCAGGGCGGGCCCCCGCGGTTGCGAGCCATAGCTTATGGCTAGAGCAATGGGGGGGGCGGAGAGAACAGTAAGGAGAACGAGCGCTCCGCCCGCCTTTCGGGCGGCAGGAGCTGCGGGCAAGTGCTTGGTAGGCCAACAGCCCAGTGAACCGGGCGGGGCACTCGACGCAAGGGGAGCACACTGAGCAAGTACGAGAAAATTTCCCCGCTCCACTTTATTAAAAGCAAGGAGGTCAAACCAAGGACCTATGGAAGTCGGGGCTCGTCCCCGGTCAATATTGGATCAAACAATAGGGGGCCGTAGCACTGACCTCTTTTTTTATTGATTCAATACAATAGGGGAAAGATCGTACAGTTCCCTACCGAGACAACAGAAACTCTCAACGGATCCTCCGCGCGCTGGGCGTACCTCTTCTGTGTGTCTTTCTCGTGGCGGGAACAGAACAACAGGGAAAGACCCGGCCGACCTGCCCAGGGCTCGAGGGCGAGCTTTATTTAAGAGAGAATGGGGAGTGAGTCGAAAGGCTTCCGTTTCCGTTCTTGGTTGGGGGCTTTCGGGCTCCTCTCGATCTTATTCGTAGTTGGGAAGGGGGAAGGAGTCTAAATCAATGGACATTAATGAACCATCATTGATGGACGTTGCACATGACACGATCAATTCGACTCAAGGTCCGGCGCTAATAGAAGTTGCTGACTCTCCTAGCAGCGAAGGGCAGTCCTTTTTTCGTAGTAATAGTGGGCGGGTCTCATGAGATCTTTTAGAGGATTCCTTATCACGCCACGCACGGGGATCTTTCCATTGATAGGTAAGAGGGCTCCTCTCTTAGCGTTTCACACTAAGCAATAAAACTACCTCTCCCTATGGTCGAGCTTGTTTTATTTCAGAACCTTAGCGCAAGCACTAAGTAAGCAAGCTACCTTGAACAGACTCTTAAGGGTTAAGTTACTACCTGCCTCTACGGAAGAGGTGTACTTTGTACCGCCCGGAGGTCATATAGATCGAAACCCAGAGCAATAAGAACGAAAGTTCTACCCACAGCTACAACTACTGGCGCTTCAAAAGGCTTAAGGCGCTACTTAATTTTTTCATTTAGGTCGTGTAATAGGAAGGTGTAAGCCTAGAAAGCCTTTGGTACTTCGGCAGGGCGAGCTGCCCTTAAACCAAAAAAGATTTGGAACCCTTCCCCTATTTCTGCATTTAATTCTCTAGCCTCAAACAAAATGATAAAAAAGGGGAGGCCTTCGCATTCCTAATCCGGTGGGGGGCCAGACGGCTTTGTTTGCCCCAGCTTGGCGAATCGCATCCCCGCGCAACGACATTGTGCGCCCCTTATCGTTCTCGCTCAGTGTTTGCAACGGCTGGGGAGGCAGTCGTAGAAGCGAAGCCTATCGCCACGCCGACCATCAAATACGAGATCGGGCCTCTTCTCAAAGATTTGATGGAATGGCCCAGCCCACCCAAGAGCGCTTGTGTCATATGGGAACTCATGGCTGGAAACAATCCTTATGGTTTTGGTATCCGGTAGGAATAATAAGAATAAAAGTCCGGGTTGGTTGGTGAGCCTAGTGATAGGAGACTATCTAGCTTGGTTCGGAGAGCACTTGTTGGGTTAAAGATTTTTTTGCTAAATGTTACGGCCTAAATGCTGAACTATTGACCCTACTTGTTCGGATGGGTGTTCACCCCAAAGTGTTCCCGGATTGCATGCATACATCCGTAAGTAACTTAGTGCAACACGGCAAATTTCATTGAGAGGAATCAGCAAAGAAAAGAAAAACGGGTCAACATCTTATTAAGATTTGATGGTTGCATTACTGTGAGATGCCCAAAGACTCCCGTGCCTTTCTTGGTTGGACCAACCAGATTTCCGACAAGTCTTTCTGTTATAGCAAGAAGCGGAACTACAAGTGAATCTTATCCGAAATGTTTTCTATGATCGTGTTCCTCTTAGGTAGACCACTCGTTAGGCTTGGGTTCGCTTACTTTTATTTTCTTTTGTGGAATTGGCTTTTGGTAAACGCACCTTTTGGTGACATCGATCTGATGCATTTTTTTTCGGACTCTTTGGCCGTGAACTCTGGCTCCATCGCAGATTCCAATTCTATTCATAATATACCTATCAATGATCCCCCTTTCAATCCAAATGATCCCCCTTTCAATCCAAATGATGCGCAACCTTTAAATAATCCAATACCTCTCGACGTTGTCGATCAATTTCGTATACTCAACCAAGAGACGGAATTGGAACTCTTTGCTCGGATACGACTTCTCGAGAACCGTTTGATTGACGGCTTGCCACCGCAAATGAACTTTGGCGAGTACGAAGCCTTAGTCAGAGGGTTTCTCGATGACACCCTGACCATTGGACACTACCGTGATGTCCTGAGCAATGAGCTCTTCGATCTTCGCCTGTTAGAGTTTAAGGCGAATCTCTTAGAGCAACTCGTTAATTTGTTAATGAGCGAAACAACTGAGCGGCTCACTCAAATATTGGCAGACTCGCCCTTTCGAGAGGGTGCCATAAGGAGCGAAGCTCTTTCATTCATCAACGACTTTATGAGTCGTTTAAATCTGACTGACCCCCAGTCCCCTTTTGATAAGGGATTGGTGGAAGCTATGCTGCGGTACTGGATCCAAGATGCCCAGCAAAACGGGAATCTCTCCGCCGTGTATAGAGAATTCCTCCGGTATTTCCTTGGAAACTAAACGCTTACGTTGGAAATGTTTCAATTTTTTTTAGTGAGGGCCTTCCCATTTCAATAAAAAAAGCCCCGCTCCGGCCCCTCTCTGACAAGGAAAGAAACGAAATAATCTCAATTTTACGACACGATGGCTGTTCTCCACTAACCACAAGGATATAGGGACTCTATATTTCATCTTCGGTGCTAT